CTTCTCCGAAAGCTCCGCGGGACCACCTACCACTAGTCTTCGGCCGGAGGGGTTTATTGCACAAAAACGCCGGGACGCTGGCTCCCGCAGAGGGAAGCCCAACGAATGTCAGATGCAAAGCCCCGCACCTCATTAAGATCATATTGGCATACTCTCCCAAAAAAGAAAGAGCAGACCCCATTGAAGACGGGAGTGAGGTACAACAAGGCCATTTCCGTCCACCGCCCTTCTCACGGAGCCGTACGTGGACGTTACCGCTCATACAGCTCCCAGCCAGCAAGCAGTTAGCCTTCCTCTACAAGGAATGGAAGTGTGGACGAATCGACATCAAATAGAGGAATTCGGTTTTTCTTTTCAGCAATAACATGATAAGAGCATCCCTTTCACAAAAACCTACGGACCCCCCCCCACCCGGTCACCCCCCTCTCCTGCCACTTCAGCACCTTGTGATCTTCTCAAAGATCATTACGAGCCCTCTCCTAGAATGTTTTTGTAGAATCCGAAAATTCATTCCATGGTGGATCAGGACGAGAATGAATCCGGGAATCCAGGACATACTCATCCTGGAGCTTCTGCTCTCCTCTGGGGAGGGGTTTTTTATAGAGAGAGAGGTGAGTCGAGGGTAGCCTCCCGCTTGACCGATTCCTCGGAGTCGGAGGAAGATCTCTCATCTGATGACCCTGAACAAGAAGGAGCTGCTCTCGATGTGAGATCAGCAGCAAAAGAAAGAAGAGGAATTGGATGCCCCAGAACAGCAGCCTTAAAAAAAAACACACACAACGGACCGGACACAAACAAAAGAAACAAGAAGAGGGCCATGATGATTATCCTATGTTCGTTTTCGCCCTGCCCCGATGATGCGCTCCTAGCTCGCGGAGCTACATACCGAAAAGACTCTCTCTATTACTTTGAGAAGAGAATCGTTGGTTTGACCGACGAACTACGCGGGAAATACGAGATCTAGGCAAGCCGCTACATGTTCTCCCCTTGCCCTTGAACGATATGAAGAACTACTTATCTTCTCTTAGATACCGGTCGATCGGTTCGCATCTATGGTCAATCAATAGGTCCGCGGATCTATTCTTCTATACGATAAATCGCCATCTCGTAGCACCACCACGACACCGATTCTCGTTCTTATTCCGAGCCCCCCCATGCCGTGACTTCGACTTATAGTATGATGAATGAGTGGAAAGATCTTTATAGAAGTCCCTGTCCGATCCAACCAAAGAGTTCGTATCGTATATTTTATTATTTATATATATATATATATATATATATATATAAATTCTTTGCCTTTTTTCAGTAGAATCCCCGGTCCCAAACGACTGCGGGTAGCCGCCAAGAAGAATGAATTCCCGAAGGGGTCCAATAAGACTTCCTTTCGAGTAATACAGGGACGGACTGATACTCCTAACTCCCGATGCAGGAGCAGGAATCTAAATGAGGAGGAGGGTTTCGAAACGCATTGAACCTCCCAATCGAATGAATCGTAACATTCGTAATGATAAACTTTACGGAGCCCTATCGCTCGGTTAGATAAGATAGGTCCACCCCAGAACTCAAACAACCAACTATATGCTATAGAAGCACGCACTTCTTCGTTATATATACGCGATTCCTCGTTGGTGATCTATCTTGCTTGCTATACTTCCGGTCCGGGCGCAGAAATTAGAAAGCAGACGTCATATTAAATCTATGATGATAATTACATAGATCAGGATTGGTAAAAATGGAAAATAGATCCATCCTTCTCTACTCGTTCTTAGGAGACAGTGAGCTACTACGAAGAAACTATGTACATGTACAAGTCAGTCACAAAGGATGCCCCCCGAGTTCCGGAAACCAGGTTCCTGCTGTATAAGCTCGGGAAGAAGGATAGGAGAGTTCGGGACTCCAGGGATTGGAATCTTCGGGGAAAGGGGGTCTTTGTGCTTCCGTGGGTGGGGGAAGATGCTCATCGCAGACAGTATGTTGGGCAGGCCAGTACTTAGTGGTCCCGGTTTTTAGGTATGTCCTGGTTACTACTTAAATAAAGGAAAAGCTAAAAGAAATCGAACTAGAACTCCACTCCCATTTCTAAATCGAATTCAATCTTCTGGCACTGGGTGTTCTAAGCTTAAAGCAACGAAGGGTGACGAAGGGGGAGAAGGCCCAGCAGGTCCTTTTCCCCTCTCCCGAAAAAGTATGTATAAGGATAAATACCAGTAGCTTTATGTTGTTGTATCCTTACTTTTGTTATGTAAAGGGGGGCTTAAGCATCGGGAGAGGCTATCTATAATAGAAAGATTCAAGATAGACCTATTTCGAATATTAACAGCTCCTCTATAAAAAAGGTATGTTAGGTAGTCTTCCCTAAAAGACCGCAAGTGGTAAGTACACGCGTGGGAACATAGGAGCTTCCTTTATGCGCGGCCTGCAACCAGGCACTGACCTTTTCTTTCCTTTATGGCTTTAGGCTGAGCCTTTTTTCCAGCCTTCCTTCCTGAAGAAAGGCCGCTGCCCCCTTTTTTATTGAATAAAGCGAAGCGATAAGTACACGTGCGAGGCGTTGACTTGACTTACGGAATACAAGCGAACAACACAAAAGAGACTTCTCGGGGGCGAGCACAGAAAGAGAAGGAAGAGAATGGAACAGACAGCGATATAAATGCAAAAAACATAGGAACTACCTGCCTTATTAGAGAGAGGGCGAACTACTATAATCTAAGTAAGTGTTAGCGAGTTGACCACTAAAAAAAGAAGAAGAAAACAAGGGAGTGAGCTCAGCACTCCGAAAGACAAACAAGCGAGCTCAGCGAAACAAGGACAAGACAGAAAAGAAAAGAAGCTAACGAAAGACAGAGAGAGGGCATCTGAAGGCAAGCAAGGAGGTGTTGTTTTATCCATTTGATTTTACCCGCACCCTCTTTCTTAGAAGCCAAGCGGCCTTTGGGGATAGGAGCTTCGCCTGGCGAAACCCCATGCTTTGAGAGTTCCATTAGAAACTGCCAGCACTTTCTCCACCCGGGAGTCACTTCAGTACCTGGAACTACTGTCCAAGGATGCAAAAAAAAGGTATGATCCATACATTGAAAGTGTCAACGTTGACTCACAAGCGCCACCCTCGCCGGGTAAATCCGGAGAAGGGCAACTGCTTCTGTAGGTAACGACTCAAATAATGATTTTCATTGTTAGAGTCGTGAACCCGTAGTCGGTGTTGAAGACCAACGTCGGTATAAACCGATATAACCTAAATTCAAAGGTATCGATTTATAGCGAGGAACATACCGTTCCCTCCGTAGCTGTCTTTTATCGATCATAAGCTAAGCATACTGTGAGAACACCGAGGCTGCGTCTTGAACTATCTTGGTAATCGATGAAACTGAGAGTTTCCCTCGTTTAACCAAAAGTCTTAACTTACTGAGGGAAAACCAAGACAGATACAGGCGAACCAACCGGTCCGCATTCTCATCCCGAATTCTCATTTTCCGGAATTCAGTCGGGTGGCTAGGTAGCCCGCACCTAGTAAGAGACACTGATATAGGCCGGGGCGCTAAAACAAATCGTCGATGCCCACCATAATACGCCATCAAACAACTTGATGCCGTTTTAAGGTAAAGAGAGGCGTGTAACCACCCTCCCTTACGGCCCAGTTGTCGAATACTACAGATCAGAAGGTACGCCGCGATGCAATTCTCCTTCGTGAGATGCCCTGTGACGGCTTTCTTCCCTTTCATAAAAAGTCCAGAAAGCCGCCGGGTACTTTCCACAGTACCCCGCCGACGCTTTCGATCCGAGGCGCTAAATTCGCTCAAAGGTACAATTTACATTCATCATTTTAGAATGATAACCCTTGTCTATTATGAGTGATCGAGACCCAGGGGAGGTTTTTGACGGATTAGACTCTTGGGCTCGAAACTCAACTTCTCCACGGCCCCTCATCCGCAGACAGACGGCCAAACAGAGAGACGCGTTGCTAGAGGAGTACCAAAGAAACTTCGTGAGTGCTAACCAAAAGAATTGAGTAGAGCTGTTGGACGTAGCAAAATTCTGCTATAACTTGCAGAAAAGCTCTGCATCCGCCCGTTTGAGCTAGCAATTGGCCAACAACCTTTGGCTCCCCACACGGTTGTAACCGGCTACACTGGTAGAAGTCCCTCTGCCTAGTTGTTTGCTAAAAACTGGCACGAACAAACTGAAATTGCAAAAGCATACTTAGAGAAGGCTGCCAAGATAATGAAAAAGTGGGCAGACAAGGATAGAAGGCCTGCCCACTTCGACTTAGTACTGGTAAAGCTTCAGCCAAACCAGTTAAGAGTCTATTGCAAGGTGCATAAAGGGCTCATACGGAAGTCTGATTGGACTTTCCCCATAGTTGGACGAGTTGGACAAGCAGCATATAGAGTCCAACTTCCAGCGAGGCTAAAGCTCCATCCGGTGTTTCATGCAAGCTGCCTCAAGCCATACCATGGGGATTCAAGCGATGAAAGAAGTCACATTTCCTCAAGAGCACCTCCACCATAACCTAATTCAAAAAGGAGGCTGAATACATCATGGCTGATCGAGTAAGCAGTAGCAGAGGGGTGGCTAAGCACAAAGAATTTTGAGTCAAATGGAAGGGATTGCCCGAAAGTTAGGCTAGCTGGGAACGGGACGCAACTCTTTGGCTTAGGACTTTGGCAATTTGAGGACAAGGTCAAAGAGTATCTTCATGGAAAGTCGACGAGGACGACGACTCGGGGGAGGATTGTGACAGACTTAGCCATCTCACCTTGCTCGCTTCGCTTTCTGTTCGACGAATCGGTAGCGTAAGTCTCCTGGTTTTAAGGGAGTTATTAGCTTTCACTGCGTTTGAAGGGAGTGTGTTTCTTGAGCTCTCTCGGTTAACTCGCTGAAAGTTAGTTAGTTAGTCTCTCTCTCAATCGTAGACTACTCTCATAACATTCATTGTACGTCTAGAGTGGTTGGTCACACCCGGCTTCAAGCAAGCTGTGTTTTTGCAAAGAGTATAAAAGAAGTGCCCTATAAGCCTATAAGACAGTGTTGAGGTTGAGGTTGAGTTTTATCTGTCCCTTCTGACGCTTGACGTCTCATTCAGGCTAGTATGCCTCCTCCATAGGGTGAGGGATTACTCAGACTTCCGGGTTGCACGAGCATCTTTGGCTCCTCCCGGGTAAGAGGTGCTGCTTAAGTGAGTTGAGATCATTGGGCCAAGCAGGCTCCCCATTCACCATCTCCCTTCTTATAGATTCGTCGGCTTACTAGAGATGAGGATCTATTCATATAGTCAGTCCCTTTGTCAACCACACGTGTCTATCTTTTTGATCACCTCATCATTCACAACATTATCTGTCATCCGAGAAGGCTTTTGATTTTCCTTCCATATTTATGCGGACATGAGCTATTACCCAAGGCAATAAATAGGTCTGTTCCCACTATCAAAGGATTTACTTGGACCATCACAGAGAGAGGATGGGATTTGTTTACTTTGGTGTGTGTGTGTGGTCGTTCGACATGCTTTTGGCTGCTCGACTACTAGTTGCTTGGCATGCTTTTGTCCACTTGGTGTGCATCCGTATGCTTTTTGGGCATTTTTGTGCTTGGGGTCATGCCGGTTTCCACTAGTCTATTAGTTTAAGAAAGTAGTCAAGTGGACAATTGATTTGTCTCTCTCCCAACCGAACTACCACAACGTTTAGGGTCAAACTTATGTGAACCAATTGAGAAGAAGTATAGGAGGGGTTTAGAGGATTCAGTCACTTCTTGACTGAGTTAGAGGATGGAGTCTCGACGGAACGGCGAGGAGGAGCAGCTGATCTGCGAGGTTCTGCAAAAAACAACAAGGGAAGCACTGGACACGGGTTAAGCAGTTTGTTAAGGACGCCAGGGAAAGACCCGACCTATACCCGAGCTTCCAGTTACAACTAGGGGTCAGCGGACCAGGCGGGGCATGGACCAACAATTACTGAGAAATGGGCGGGGCACAGAAAAAAGGGAGCTCGCGAATGCTTACCTTCCCCTCAATTGCAGTAAGGAAGTCTTCGCTCGGGCTTCTCTCTCGGGGAAGCCCTACGCTTGACTTCGAGTTGTTACATCACTTTGCCAACTTTGAGGTGAGCTAATTGCATAGATTTATGTCGATAAAATTGCGTAGAGTGATCATAGAGCACATGCAATCGGTGATCAAACAAGGGACTAGTTTCTAGTTCCATGAGTTCGAAGACACTGTAGCGACAGCACGGTCAAAAGTGAAATAACTAGCTGACTACAGCGGGGAAGAGCACATCCTTGGGGTGTGAAGGAACCCAATCCTTGCTCATTTTTCTGAAATTGACTAACTTCACAGTAAAATGAAGAGGATTTGTCTCCTTATCGCTGGGAGAGGGACTTAGCTGGGCCCGCTTCGAACTCCAACAAATCTCAAACTCGACGTAGCTACGGCTAAGCATGCACTGGTACTGCATCGCGACGACGACTGAATGCCGGATATCCCGGTTCTACGTGAGGTTAGGCTGACCTCGCCCTTGTCCAGTAACCATTCTGAGTGGGGTATAGAGTGGCGATATGAGATATCAGATCATCAAACCGAAAGAGGCTAGGGAATTGCAGGGGAATCACAAATTGCAATAAAACACCTCTGCAGCTCTCTAGTGTTCAGTACGGACTGCATGTACGAGAAGGCTATGATTGGCCGGTGACATTCCTGCTAGCTGAGGAGAATGCCCGGTCGACGTCAGTTGACTATGTTGCCGGAAGACCGGGTACGTAGGACAGGCGTCAGCGGTATACTGCGACAGTGGCTCCATACGGGATACAAACAATACTGCTATCGCTCGGGCTTCTCCTCATCGGGAAGCCCTTCGCTTGCTTATGCGCGCACATGCGCATACACGCATACGCGAATAGCGCATAGCTGTATCCCGGAGGAAAATAAGAGCTGGCACCCGCCCTCGGAGGAGGGGGTTTATGCCCTTATGAGAAAAGATAAGATAAAGGAAAAGAGATAAGATAAGGGCTCTAAGATAAGGAGAATGTAAGGAAAAGATCAAAATAATGCAATGCACCGTTCCTTCTGCTCTTGCTTACCTGCCTCACTCATACTAGCCATTCCCAGTCTCGTCACCAGCAGAAAGCACAATAGCAATTAAGTTCTAACGAACCAATTTCATTGCCTTTCAAAGCCTTAACCTTCGTCCGATCTAGTCTAGGATAACTAGCTTCTCTCATCTGCTATCGTTATAATGTATGATTCAAAATCGTCTTTCCTCTTCCGCGGGTAACTATGCCCTTTATTTGGTCTCGAAACAACCGAACCAACTCGTCTGCCCATTCCATCCGCCCCGGAACTAATAAAGAAGAAAATATAAGAATAATACCTTGACTTCGAGCTTAGGGCTTGAATCAAAGGGAAGTAAGGCAATGGTGTTTTAGGTGCAGGGACGGAAAGGCTAGCTGACCTCTTTTCTGACAGGGAAGGCCTTTATATACAAAGGGCGAAGCTCGAGTAGGTTACTTTGAGTGACAAAGCCAGGCTCTGAAAGAGAATACTACTATGAAGAGCTAACCGGTTCCCATGTCAATCTTATGTTGTGATTCATATGAATATATTATGAAGCCTATCGATGAACAATGCCTTTCGAATCGTTTCCATACGGCAGAGATGGAGACGGGGGGCTCCCCTACATAAGCCCAAGTTCACGATCTAAGGAGTAGCCTTCGGGAAATGACATTTCAAACTCAAACAACTCTTTCATATTGGCCGGCGGCAGGTGTGATTCTTTTTTTTTTAAGATTTAGCTTCAGCATACTCTCATTCAGAATGGCATTCGATTTAGATGCGCTTTGTCTTTTTTTTTTGTTTTGAACTTCCTTTTTATATCAAATGGGGCTTTTAAGTCGGAACTCAAAGCGCCTACACCTAATGGGTTAAGGTTAAGCAATTTTTTGCTACTTGATTGGAGTAGTCAGAGAATTCCCTCTTTCAGTTTCGCTCGTCAGTTTAGATAGTTTAGGGAAAGCAAGTGCTGTGATGAGATCTGTCTTTCGGCTTGGCTTGGTCGATAAAAGCAAAGAGAAATCTCTCCTAAAGGGAAACTCTTCTTGTAGCGAGTTACGGGAAGGCGGTAAGTTCAGTAAGTCAAGCCCTAAAGATTAGAAGGAAACGAGCCCCTCCCCTCCCTCAGTAAGTCAAGGGGAAGGGGAAGGTATTGAAGGTTTTAAGCATGCTTGATTAGAAAAGTCCTTTCGGTTTCGGGTTACAGATGGAAGACGGCTTTCTTTGATCATCGAACCTTTCTCTTTCTGGTTCCGGGGATCAGGAAGAAATTCCTTATTCCGGGCCTACGTATCTCTTTCGGGAAGCGCTTGGATTAGACTTAGCAGTCACTCGAGCCAGAAAGTCAGTTCATAAAGTCAAGGCAGTAAGCTAGGCGGTGGATCAAAAGAATTTCCTTTCTGCTCTAGCTGTCTCGGCTTTAGCTAGTTCAGGTGGTTTTGGTAAGCTTGTCAGTTTAGCTAGTTAGGGAGGCTCGTAGATGAAAGCCTCTTTCCTTTTTTTTTTTTTAAGGGGCCTTTTATTAGTAGGGGGTGAAAGTACCTAGGTTAACAAATCTCTGTTTCGTGTTGGCGGGATCGACTTCCACTTTCGATACCGAGAAAGCAAGCCGAGCAGAGAAGGTAGCTAGTGAAGTACCGGGCACGGTAGCTAGCGGCTTTGGTCTCGTCGTAGAATCTACTCTTTCCGCTCATTTGTTCAGATAGATTGAATTTTTTTTTCCGGAGTAGGCGGTGGTACAGAGAGAAAGGAAGTCGGCTATGACTCCCAAGCCCCAAAGGACAGGAAGGTTCAAGGGCCGGTAGCGGAAGTAGAGGAGCAGGTTGCTAGTTCAGTCTACTCGTAGAATCTACTCTTTCAGGCACCGAAGTCAAATCACTTTGTCTTGCGGGAGGCTGATCAGAGAGTTCGTTCCTCTAAGCCCGGGTGGAGGGCCCTTACGTAATAGGCGTAGAAAAAGTGTTCTTGTTCGGGTTAGATACTTAGATACAGAGGGGAAGAGAAGTCCTGTTTCGAGTGGAAGGCGGTAGCAGTTGCTCTTTCAGGTAGGCGAAGGTTGACTTTTAAGTCTTTATCTCGTGCTGTTGCGTAAGCAAGTCCAGCCTTTCAATGGTTAGGGCTAGTGAAAGCGGTTTAGAGAGAATTCTTGACTGTTGACTTCTAGGAGAACGGGACTGCTAGGACTTTGACTTCTAAGAGCTACACTCGTTAGGGAATAGGAGTCTTGTTGTCACTCTTCCCCTTTCTTTGGCACTCATCTTTCCTCGTACAAAAGCTGTCTCCAACTGTAGTATCAAATTCTCTATCTGATTTTGGTTTGCTTAGTCACATCAATCAGTCATGCGGTGGGTCTTTCCGCTCATCCATATCCAAATGGGGACAATCCCTTCTCCATGAACACGCACGGTTCTGAATGTAGTTTCCAACCCCTTCCCATGAACAACCGCTGGTCAATCCCAGCCGCGTGGAGTCGCTACAGCCGAAACCAGTTACTACCACTCTTCGTCTATTTATCCTCTTCTGCTTCTGATTCTGATTATGCAGATGATTCCGCAGTGTCCTTCCGACTTGACACGCACTCAGATAGGGATGGCCATTCCCAGTATGCTTACTAGTCCACTCATTCGGACTCCGATCATAATTCGCTGACTGATGATAATGATATAGATTATGTATACACAGACGTAAGGCCGAGGTTTACTTTGTCTACTACTACTCATTCCAGCGGCTTACAGGGCTAGGGCTCATCAAAGGTGGTTCCTACTTAATTAAAAGAGCTAAAAGAAGACAGGAAAGAAGAGTGACGGGTCTTGTCTCGCTTTCTTGCTTTCGTGTGTCGGGTTCCTGCCCTTGCTTTCCCGTTTCGGAGAGAAGGTCAGGCTTGAGAGGCCAAACCAACCCCAAGCGAATAGTGGCATAGCACACTCCGAGGGACTCGTTTAGGCAAATAGAATGGGTCATGGCTTCTTTGGGGGGAAATGCCCTTCTAATGGTCAACCAATAGCATTCGAAGAGAGAGTAGTCGCCACAGAAGCCCTTGCCTCTTTTCTTCTCTCCTACTACTGCTGCAGTTTAACCAACCAAGCGTAGTTGGCTCCATAGGGCTTAGAATTGGATGAGAAGCCCGTTATCCGTATGATCAAACTGCTCCTGATGCGAAGTTTTCTGGATAGAACGATGGATAGAATGGTCATCCTCCTAGGCTACTACTTGAAGCTCTCGGTTCTCCCGTGAAGTGGGCAAAGGGAAGTCGGAGCTTTTCAAAGAAATGATGTAAATGGATGTCCAAAGACTCCGCAGCGAGGGTAGAAGGTGAATGCTGCTTTTTCCGATATCACTGTTCGGGCTTGTATGTTGTCTAATTCCATGGTTCCATAGATCTAACAGGTTACAGGAAAGAACCTAAAAACGAACCAAGGTAATATCAACTGCTAACCGGGATTCTCACCCGCCCCCCCAAGTCAATCAAGGATGGATTTTCTTTCTTTCAAAGATTGGCACCAGGCCTTTTTAAATCGGAAGAAAGGGAGGTGAGAAGAGCAATGATTACCTAAGTAATGGCAGTCTTTCCCCCACCCCCAAACCAATCATTTCTTTCTCCTATCCTAAAAGTAATCTCCCTCGTATTGAGACGGGGAATAATCAATCGCTCAAATCGGGTGCGGGATTCCTTCTTCCCTTTCCCTGTCTTTTATTTTCAAAAGAATTCTCCTAGCAGAATTTGGTTACGATCCCTGAGGGGTATCATGCCTTATATCCATCGGGATTTCAAGCAAGGAAACGAATGGATCGAAGTGGGGTCTTCCCCTTATTCTTCTCTTCTTCTTTAAACCGGACTTCTGAATCTGGTGGCGAATTTCCTCTGTCAAACTCTTCCTTTATCAGCTCGGCCAATTGCCAACTATCTGATGGGATCTCAAACAAAGAGACAAATCAAAAAGGTGCCAGATTGACTAACTCAGACATTCCATGCCTCCCGGATCCCCATAAAAATCCCACCGCACCTCTTATATAATATAATAAGAAACCGGCACAACACGACCCTTCATGCCAACCCAAGAGGCCCAACTCCCTATAGCCCACTCTTAACCTAACCTCACCGAAGGAGAGAGCCTATAAACGAAGTGCTCCTAATCACCCCCACGTACCATTCATCTCACTATCGTAATGACCGCACGCTCCGAGACCCCTAATGGGCTCTCCTCGCCAATAGGAACTAGTGAGAGAGGTAGACCTTCACTAGACTAAAGGACCAGAAGCCAAGCACCATATGTACTGAGCGAGGGGCTTCCCCCCTTTCTCGGGAGACATGGTCGCATCTTTAGGAAGAAAGAAGCTTGCCTACTACTAATAAGGGCGGGGAGTGGGCAAGGAAGAGATAAGAAAGAGATAAGACCGTGATCTCCGGCTTCGCTTCCCCCTCGGGTTGAGAAAGAAAACAAGCCACAGGAATATAGTGCAGTTTCCTTGTTCGAGCGAGTCTTTCTATTTTGAGTCTTCCTTTCTCTTCTCTTTTCGGTATGTTTGCATAAGGAGTCACTTAACCTCTAATAAAAAGGAAGAAGGGGGTTCCGAAAGGGACAGCAGTCTAAGGTCCTGTGCAGCCTAGTAGCGCGTGAGAAGTTTACAACTTGGTTATTGAAACTAAACTAAGCACGTGGCCTAGGCAGAACTTGAGTTTCAAAAAACCTCCTATGATTCAATTATTTAATAAGCTTTCTACCAACTTTCAATATGGGGTGGGGAAAAGGTGGCATTTTTCTTTTCGAGAGACAGACCCTGTCATGTAGATGCACAAACGAATAGGATGATTCAGAACTTCACCATTAATGATAGATACTCGCTCCACCCAACTTCTTGCTCTATCTCTCCCACCCTCCCCTTTGCTACGTATATAAGAGAATCTGCATGGAATTTTTTTCCCTCTGCTTGAAAGTGCGAACGGAGACGTAGCTACGCTAAGGCTCAGAGAGGTGGTTATTACGGTGGTACCGGGATGTGGTATTAATAAAAAACATCACTGCAAGGGAGATGAATGCGCGCATATCGGAGAAGAAAGTTGGGATTTAAGAATCCGTGGTTTCGCTATTTATTCCTGGGGTGGTTCGTAGCGTAGGATCTATTCGATTCATTCCATTCAAAGTGGCTTCGCCTTCCCTAGGATTCAATGAAATTCGGTTGAGTGCCCAAGGGATTCCGAATCAATGGGGTGGAGCAGATGGAGACAAAACGATTCAACGCTTCCACCCACTGCTATTTAAGCTTGATCGAATCACGTTCAACCGGACGGACAGACCAGACCGCTTTCTCGGATCAGACCCAAAGAACGAAGGCGAGAGCCAGCTTGGCAGCATTCCAGGAACAAAACACTCGGCCAGAATGGGATTCAGATCTATCTATATAGTTGAGAGGGCGCTTTACGGAACATTATTGCATGCATTTCTCAGTTCCGGGCTTCCTCCATTTCACTACTCCCATTATCTCGACTTAACTATCACCTATTAGCCCACCTTTTCCCACATCCTTCCCCCGGGACGATTTGGGAAGAAAAAGTCACTATACCTTTCCACTCCTCCTGCAGCAATTTAGGGATAGCTACAGCTAAAGCTACCTGCCCAGCTCTGGAGATGTTGAAAAAGCTATCCGAACGACCACTCCACATAAGTGGAGGGGGCTCCCAACTGATAGGTATAACACCTATGATTGAATTCCCCAGGGCTCCAGGTGAAGGGTAGTTCCCCTATGCTCTTCCTCAGTGGGGGATAGCAACTACAGATCTCCGTACCTTGTGATTCTTCCCTGCAACCTGAATCAAAACGAATGATGCAACCCGCTCCATTTTATCTTTCAAAGCCTTGCCTTTGGCCTCCTGCCGAATCAGAGACATGGAAGAATATTACTATAATGAAGGTTGGTTTGTCGAGTGATAGGGGTGATGAATGGAGATGAACTCCCAGACAGCGAAAGCACTTTGGAAAGCCTCTTCCGGCTTTCAAACTGCAATGATAATTATCCATTTCGTCGTTTCCAAAAAAAAAAAAAATGACATAGAATGAATGCAGTGAATTGTTATTCTTACGAAAAAAAGAGCATTTCCTATTGATTTGTCCCCTGGACTGGACCTATTCTGATTCTTAATTATCCGTCGCTACGCTGTTCCCAAGGACTAGCAGAATCGAAATAGCGAAATTCTTGGGTCATCTCAATGGGTTCAGAAACCACACGTTTCTCTGGATCATCATAGCGCACTTCCACATATCCACTCAGAGGAAGGTCTTTTCGTAATGGATGACCCTCGAAACCATGATCTGTTGATATACGGCGTAGATCCGGATGATTGATGGAAGAAACACCAGACATATCCCATACTTCTCGCTCCCACCAGCCGGCTGATGGAAATGGACTGACTACCGGAGATATTCGTGTTACTTCGTCTGCACTGGTTTGTACACGAATGCGTGAGTTATACCGAGTACTCAGTAAATTATGGACCACTTCAAATCTGCGTTTTCGAGAGGGATGATCAACTCCGCAAATATCGATCGAAACTTGAACCCGTGTATAGGTATGAAATTTAAGAAAGCACAACAATTGAAATGGGTAGTCCGTATTGGTATCAGATCTATTCCCATGTTCCGATCTTTCCATTTTATGTACCCATTTCTTGGGGAAAGTCTCCCAACTATATTTGAAAATGGATTGGTTATCCATAAAGAAAAAGAAAGCTTTCTTTTTGTTCCGCTTCTTGCTCTCAAAATGAAGAAAGACTTGTCGGAAATCGCCGGTTGGGTTGGTCCGACCAAGAAAGGCATGGGAGTTCCGGGCTTGGGCCGAGTCAAGTAAAGACTGGCTACCTATAAAGATCCCTCACTGCACACTTTCTATATCTCTGTCTCCATAATAGGCTGCATGCTCTAGTTATGAATCGGGTATAGAACCAATGGGGGATGCTTGGTTACAATTCCGAATAGGTTTTTTTAATCAAACCAATCCTCAATCATTTTCTGATAGGTTTGACTATCAGCTCCGTCACGGAGCAGTTCTTTAAGGATCTTCTGGCAAGTTCGTAGGCTTTCGCTGTCTCTCGCAGCCAAGATGAACTGCGTCATGAGGGAATAGTCATTCTCATTGACTACGGGTTCCCTTCCTTCAGATATGTATATATCTTTGACAGCTTTTTTGATTTTTCACTGCCTATATGCATGCGTATGCGGAAAACGAGAGTCCTCACTTTTTGAGCTATCGGTTCCGTTCTGTTCTCTGTCTCTACCTCTTCTTTTTGACCTAACTTCAAAATATGTTATGCCCGGCCATACCAACATGGGAAACCTAGCTTCCCTCCCTTGGAAGTGCATTTTTCAGCTCCCCGAGTCACTAGAAAGAAGGTGAAAGGCCCACTACTTCTTCATTCATGGCCTATTGATTTGATTGATCTCCCTTTCGTATTCATTCGACCTGAGGCAAAAGAGAAGTCATACAAAGAAAGGTTCTTTCATGCAATGCATAACGGGCGGGCCTCCTATGGATTCCTCCTTATCAATGAATGAAGGGGGGAGTATGAGGAAGGCCGGCTTTCTATATGAGGATTCAAAAAGGAAAAGGGTCATTACATATCTTACTGAATAATAAGACTGAATGAGGAAGAGCTCTTTATGTGGTCTCACTTTACCACCATCTGAAATGCGCGAAACTTCGATTGGTGGAAGCCAGTCCATGAAGATGCTCCCTTTTCGTACGTGCAATTCCCCTCTTTCGGTAAGCATCCAGTATCTCAATAGATGAACATTTCTCTAAGCTTCTTCTCCTTTGGCTTATACGTCGTTTGAAAGCTGCTCCAAGGATCCAACGAATAGCTAAGGTTTGTTGACGATCCCTGGCTACAATCCCAGGGACATCATAAATAGTACCTGCGACTCCTACTTTTTCCACTTCGCATATGGGCTTTATATTCTCTACGGCGTCAACCATAAGTTTGATTACATCGCGTTCAGTTCGAGCTGGGCGATGAAAAGTTTGATAAACAATAGCACGAACTCTCGTTCTTTTACCATCGATCATGCGAAAGTTGACCAACTTCCTGATCAATTGTTTTTGCTCACCATCCAAGCCCCCCATATAGCTGAGAATTTCCGAGCAATTGGAAGCCGCTTTCGATGACGAGGCCGAGAAATTGATATTACGCGATCGTTACTGTCCATCTTTATCAGCCAACTCCCCTCTTTCCTTCCATGTTCAATACTCTTTCCAATATCAAGCAACACTCCTTCCGTATAGTACAGTACACTGAACACCAACCCGATCTCGAATGGATAGAACGAAAAAAAAAAAAACGACTTTGAACCGATGACTTACGCACTCCACTCGTTACCACTGAACGACGAAGCCAGGAGCGGAAGGAGGGACTTGAACCCTCAACCTCAGCCTTGGCAAGGCTATGCTCTACCATTAAGCTATTTCCGCCAGCTCCGGTAGTGGCGAAGCACTACTGAGCAATTCACGTATCACTTGATACGGACGACTTCTGTTTTTCCGCCGGACCAAACTCTTGACCTCCGATCGAGCTACGAGCACGAGTAGGTAGGCGGCTAGGGGGGTTTCGGGGGGAAGGAAGGGGGGACCTTTCTTTTTGCTTCGCGCCAGAATTTTTAGGTCAGGGGAGGTGTGTGTGTGCTCTTTATCACTATCACTAAAGGGGCGGGCTGGCTGGGCTGCTTTTCAATCAATCTCCGGCCGCTCAGTGCCGCTATTGGTGCGATAAGTAAGGAGTCTTGGTCTCGAGTCGAGCTGGGGCGTCATTTCATTCTCGTAACGGGAGTGAGTGCACCGCAAGACCGGACGACGTTGCTCCCTCGCCTCGCAGCGGCGGCATCTGTCTTTGTTGTGAAGTCATTTCCTAAGACGGCTCCTCTTATTCTACGATAATCCAAGCAGCAGCTCCACGAGTCTGCTCGGAACCGGTCGATTCCTGAGCCATTTGTTCTCCCGTCAACCTCTCGGTTGGCGTTTGCCAGCCACTAGAGCAAGTAAGAGAACCTACAGTGAATGAACTTCGACGAACCGAAGGTTTTGACCGGATTGTACACCTTTGCGTCTGGGCTATGTATATGGATGTGCATAAAATAAAGAAGGGACATCTCTCGACGGGGAAGAAGCTGCAGCGGCACGTCACGAACTAGCTACCAACTGAGCTTCCCTAGATGTAGTAGTAAATCAAGATGGGTGCCGGACATTCAAAGAAGGCCCGGCCCCTTCTTCTTCTCGGCAGCAAACGGGCGGGCTCTGCTCTGTCTGAGGCTCGTACTGGGCCGGAGCAACGCGTCTGGTCTTGTCGGTCATTTCAGATAGGATGAAAAATGAATCCATCCGAAGGGCGCGGAGCCCCATGAAACATTAAGTCGTTCAGTCGTGTTGCGTCACGAGCCCTTACTAAATAGGGTCGAGACCCAGGATTTTGGCCGTCGTGAGGGGGCAGACGTTCAACCCAGCCCTATTGTCGTTGTCGATCAGCACCACTTTGTGGATCTCAAATCCATCCTTATAAACCGTGATGTATAGGGGCTCCACATGTGGAATTTTGATTCCAGATGGATCCTCCTGTGTAAATGTTATTTGTTGCGGCGCTGTTACTAACCCTATGATTGCTTGCAGGTCATCAGGCGGGGTGCTTGACGAGACATGGGTATTTTGCAGGACTTTATAAAATGCATCTCTATGAAGCGGCGAGGTTTGTAATAGATCGAATATCGGCTGGAATCCTCTTCAAATGTTGAGCCACATCATATGACTCGGCTACTTCGGCTCGTCTTGCAGGCGGAGGCGGCGGAGGAATCTCTGGCGCAACGGCGACGGGCCCTCTAAGCTGCGCGGGTTGATAAATGCGCCCAGAACGGGTCACATCATTGATAGAGGGGTTAGAGCGAGGCTCTGCTGCTAATTGCGCTGCCGTAAGGTCTTTGGGCCGCGTGAGGGTCATCACAGGCCGTGGACTCTTCAGGGTGATGGCTGCGACTACTCGAGTCTCCATAGCAGGACCCATCGATGGCTCATCATTGGTCCCATTGCCTTTTAGCTGAACCTCTTCTCTTCGGGGCAATACAATGGCTGGGTTGGGCACAATCCATTGAGACGGATCTTCGGAAGAGGGCACGCTATCGATAACATATTCTGTGGGCAGGCGGACGACTTCAAACATCGTCTGATGGATAGATGGAGCTGGAAAATCCGAGACTTCTGGGGCATGTAACAGGGGGATGATTCGGGAGTGGATCCTTAAAGACTCCCATTCTCTCATTGGGATTCGCAGCATTCCCCGCAGCAGGGGCGGCTTCTTCCTCTATAGCTATTTTTCCTTCATCTATAAGATCTTGAATTTTGTTTTTCAAATTCCGACAGCGATCCGTGGTGTGCCCTCCATTTTGATGGAATTGACAATATACATTCTTGGAGGAAGAGGGTCTGGCAAAGTTAGGAAGAAGTTGAACTAAGCCTTGCTTGAGCAACATGGGGAGAATCAGGCTCAATGGGAGGCTTAGAGGCGTCAACTGTCTGGTTGGCCTCTGATCGCTGCTGCTCCCATTGTTGTTCCCAACACTATAGGAAGTCCTTCTTTATGCTGTTGCTGCACAGCACAGGCGATGGAGATTGAGATGAAACCGTCCTTGAGGGGCCGGGGAAATAGCGCGAATTTCATTGCTGGTTTGATTCCCACGGTTCCCGTGCCTGTGGTTTTTCTTGTTTCTGTTCCACTCTTCATCGGATTGGGCGGCCCTTGATCCTAACCCTCGGAAGGCGCTTCGGCCAGGAGAGGAATAGCAGCTTCTTTGCTTGCAGGGAACCCCCCCACTTTCATGAAATATTCCATTCGATTTCCCCTCTTAATTAAAGACTCGAAGTCCCAATATTCTCCCATCAAGATGTTACTGGCCAACGGGTTGTTCGTCGTCTTGAGGATCATTTCGATCTGGTCACCTTCTATCACTGGTTGGAGGCTGTGGCCCTGAATCTCCCCACATAAGTGGGAAACGACTCATCTGGCTTTTTATGCATAATCTCCAACTCGTGGCGTGTTGGGGCGACATCGATATTGTAACAAAATTGCTTGATGAACAGATCGGCCATCCTATTATTCCCTCTATGCCTAAGCCTACCTACAGAGCTGACCGAAGGGACTAAACAGATTCTATTCTTAATCAATCGGTCGCTCCGCTCCCTTACACTTCCTGCTTACCGGTCCTTACCAAACTCCCTACCAATGGTTTTGATTAGACGGCCCCATATCTCTTTCTGCGGATTCCCTACCTGCTTTTGGAAGTGGTCGGGCGGATGCTCAAACTCTTTCTTCTCAACTGTGTTCTTTTACACAGAATAACTACCCACTGGATAGAAAAGCACTCACTGATATCTAACCCCCCTTTCCTAAGGGGAAGGTAGACGCGAGTATGCGACAGGAGTCCCTCTCCACCTAAAAAGGTATCCAATAAGTTCTTCCAGAAGCCGCAGGAGATCAGGATACATTAGAGTCGGGCAGGCGAAATCCATTCGGTCAAGCAAGATAGGACTCGCGTCCACTCTGAACCTATGGGTCTAACCGGCCCGAGCCTAAGACTCCCTTACCGAGAGAGAGAGAGTGACTTTCTAAACTCTCCCACGCCCCTCATAGCGCTCCGCGACTAGGGCACAGTCTATCTCTAGACTGACCCCTAGCTTACACGTAATCCATACAGTCCCTGCACTGCCAATCTCTGAGGCAGACAGACTACAGGTATCAGTCGTTTCATACTGATAAGTACTCGTTGAGATTGAATCTCAACCGCCGCGGTGGAGTCGCGCAGAAGAGTACGCGCGCTAGCGCGCTAGTATTGTATTGCGTTTTTCAGCGCTTCTTTGAAGCCCCAATCTAGTAAGGCGCGCTAGCCCTTCTTTTGAAGCAGCAAGCGGAGGCCCCCTTGGAAGGGGGCCGCAGCGCGTCAGGTTGTTGCCGTAGCGCGCTAGCGCGCTAGCCTTTTGAAGCAGGGCATTCGTATAGTAAAGGTGAAACGTCTTTAGTGTTGTTAATACCTCTCTTCCTTCTCCCTTCCGTTAAGGGTAAAAGAATAACGATATAAGCTGCTATTAGGCCCGGTTAGGTACTTCGTTCCTAGCTTTCCTAGACGCTTGTGCCAAACACGGAAGTCTTCTTTAGAGGTGGAAGGATGAGGAACGGATGTAGAAGCTGCATTGCCCAAAACTTTACCAGTATCTAATAAGTCAATTCCTTCTCGTTCACGAGCCAATTGTCATACCGGTCTTTAGATCCTGAAAGACACAATAAGAAGGAAAGAAAAGACCATATTAATTGTTATTTTTTAAGAAATGGCTAAAAGAAGGTTTTTATCTAACCCAGGCACATGGAAAACATTGGAAAGAGAACCAGAAGGAAGTGAGACTGTTCCCGTTCCTTGAATAGGAACAGTTTCACCATTAGCAAGGGCAATTGAAACATTACCGACATCGTTTGAAAGATAAGAGAAGTCGTCAGTTGACCCGGCCATGTGGTTCGAAGCTCCCGAGTCAACAACCTAAGGGAGGTTCTTACTTGACTTAGGTGTGAAGATACCTGCGGCATTGGCAGAGTGGGTCTCTTGAGAAGAAGAGACATCGGATCTTGATCTTTTGCTAAGGTAGAATTGAGCGAATTCTTCGAGAATCTCGTTCGGCACTTTTGATAAAGTAGACGATGCTTGCTTCTTATCAGAAACCTCAGGTGGAATAGTTGGCTTTTCTACAGCTGCGTATGCGGGCTTATTTCCCTTTTCCTTTCCATGGACTTGGGAAGATCATCTGGTTTGCCGTGAAGTTCCCAACATCGATCCACGGTATGATTTGGCTTCCCACAATGAGAGCAAACGGGCCGGTTTAAGCCCCCATTCCTTCCTCTTCCACTCTGAGTTGTATGATTGGTAAAGGATCAATGGCCTCTAGCCAAAAGGGCGGAGGCTTTAATGTTGTGATGCATGGGGTTATTCATCGCAAGCTGTCTTGCTTCCTCATTGAGTAGAACTGGAAGGACGTTGTCTCTCCTTCTCAAGTTCTCATTTGCAAGGATCTGGACTTTGATCAGCTCGTATTCCGGCTTCAGTCCAGCCGGATCACTTTGTCTTGTTCCATTTGAGTGGCAAGCGTGTCATGTGCGCCACATGTGCATAGTGGAAGTGGTTGGTATGATTCAAGCTCGGCCCAATACGACATCTTATGATTATAAAAGGCATTTATGCTCGACGTCTCCCTGTCTGGCTGAGGATATCTACTGCTTGATTTGATAGATCCTAGAGGCAAAGCCGCGGGAATACAATCGATTGACATGTTCCCAAAGTGCAGACTTCATCCAAAATAGGCTGGCGTTAACGCCTTACTAAACAGGGCTCCATGGAATTTCACAGCCAAGAGCTAACAAGATCGTTGTTAGCTTTCCAATCACCGTGTATTGGATCTGTTTGAGCGCGTTCCAAAATTGACCTATGTATTCGCCGACTTTCTTCTTTCCTCCCAGGAACAACTGAACTGCCTGAGACCATTGCAGAAAATTGTTTCCATTGTTGCGATGAGGAACAATTTGCAGGCCTGGGTTTGTCATTTGGCGAGAAACCGAACACTTCATTTGCGGTGATTAGAGAGGGATTTTGAGTGAAACATGATGTTTGTGAAGTACCCTCTGCTGCCAATGGAGCAAAACACTAGAACTACCAAGAACAAACAGAAAAAAAACAGCAAGTATGTATGCTGTTAATAGAACAAACAACAGGTGTGCATGCTGCTAGCAGAACAAACAAGACGAAAAAGGAGTATAAGAACAAAGGAACACACAGCACCAAGAGCAAGCAAAGAAGAGGAAAGCAAAAGAGGGTGCTGTTAACGAGCGGAAAGCAGTCAAAACGTGATTGTTTTCTGCTGTTAATGAGAGGAAAACAGTCAAAACGTGACTGTTAGGTGCTGCTAATCGAGAAGAAAACAGTCAATATAACAGCAAGTGTATATGCTGTTCAAAACACAAATAACAGGGCAAAGTGCGGATTTTCAAGCAGAAAAAAAAGGAAAAGAGTTCAGTGTGGAATGAAGAGAGAAAGAGAGGGAAAATAACGCAGGACTGCTTATAACAAGAAAAAAAGGCAGAAAAAAAGCCCGGAAGTCGATTTTTTAGATTCAAAACACTGACTTAATGTCAAATAGAGAGCCGGAGGTAGTAGAACAAAAAACGACCCAAATAGAAGTCAAGAGATCGAGATTTGGAGGAAGAAAAGCGATGTTTTAGGGCATCCAAAAAAACAGTAATGTAAGAGGAGAAAAAAAACAGCAAGGCGGATCTTACGTGTGATGCATATGCTCCACGATCCACACGCCAGTGCTAGGGTTTCTCAGAGCTAAGGATCTATTGCTCTTATACCAAGTCAAAAACTTGGAATGAAGAAAGCCATTCAAAAGCAAAAAGAGTAGCCTCATAGGCTAAATACAAGACAATTGGGCAAAAAGACAACTGTGCCCTTACAACAAATAATGTGAAAAATAAAATGACTAATAGGCTTCAGTCTAATCCTACTACACTGCAAAAAGCATAAAATCTATCACTTCATCCTAAACACTTATTTATTCTAACACTCCCCCTCAAGCTGGAGAATGAAGATCCAGGGCTCCCAGCTTGTCAACAAGATACTAAAAGCGAACTCTTCCAACTCCTTTTGTAAATAGTTCGGAAATTTTCTCCTTGCTTTCAATGTGGGGTGTGATGATTTTCCCAGAAAGAACCTTGTCCCTTACAAAGTGACAATCAACTTCAATATGTTTGGTTCACTCATGGAAAACCGGATTAGCAGCAATATGAAAGGCACTTTGATTATCACAAAGCATAGTCAATGGGGTCACCTTGAGTTGCTCCTATCTCACTCATAAGGAGTTTCATCCAAGTTAGTTCACATGCAGCAGTTGCCCTCTTTATGCTCAGTATTCTACTTCTGCACTTGATCTGGATACAACTGACTGCTTATTGCTTTTCCACGAGATCCAATTTGCTCCCATAAAGACACAGTACCCAGTAGTAGACTTCCTGTCGTCAAGTGATCCAGCCCAGTCTGCATCAGTGTAGGCTGTCATATTCAAATCCCTTTTGCATGAATCCAGCGAAGTGTGCTTTTGGAGTCACTGCAGGGAAGTTTCTCGGGTGAATTCTTCGTCGAGTTGGCATTAGTGTTGATCCTCAGAAGACCAAGGCCATCCTTGATATGCCTTCTCCCAAGAATCTGAGAGAACTACAAAGTGTTATTGGACGTCTCTCGTGCATCCGACGATTTCTACCCCAGTTAGCAGAGAAGCTGTTGCCACTCTTCCAACTGACGAAGAAGAGTCAGAGGTTCCAATGGACTGCCGAGGCGCAATCAGCCTTTGACTTGGTTAAGAAGGACCTACTTGAACCTCGGGTACTCATGCCTCCACAG